AAGCTGTTGGGTGTTCTTTTAATGGTTTCAGTACCTACGGGATTATTAACAGTACCTTTTTTGGAAAATGTTAATAAATTCCAAAATCCATTTCGCCGCCCAGTAGCGACAACCGTCTTTTTGATTGGTACCGCAGTGGCCTTGGGCTTGGGTATTGGAGCAACATTACCTATTGAAAAATCCCTAACTTTAGGTCTTTTTTAAATTGATTCAATTGTAAAATATCATGACGTGTGTATCTAGGGAGTAGTCACTTCAAAGTCAAAGTGAATTCTCCCTAGATACTTCTATTCAATTTAATAATTTAATTCCGGTCTGAATATATAGATTGGTCTAAAGGTGCAAAGCCATTTCAATTTTTCGATTTTTTTCTAAAGAATAGAAAAATTGAAATAAATTCAATTGATTTAAAAAACTTATTTTATTTTGATTTTCGGTAAATCAAATGTGAAATGCTTTTCTATTTCTTTTCTAGAATACCCATTATCTGCTTTACATCGTCTAGGCGAAAGTGTTCAATTTTCATAAGGTCTTCTTGACTCTTATTCAAAAGGTCGAATAATGTATGTATATTGGACTTTTTGAGACAATTATAGATCCTGGGAGACAATTCTGATTGGTCAATAAAAATCGATTTCAATGCGATTTCTTTTTTCTTTTTCGTTAGTTTAGCCAATCTATCATGAAAAGTAAAAAAAGGGAAAGTAACCTTGTATTGATTGTTCTCTAAATGTAAGTTTTCGTCTGCTGCCTGGAGAAAGGGAATAAATAAATCAATCAAACTCCGGGAGGCTTGATGAAGTGCTTCTTTAGGAGTTAAACTCCCGTTTGTCCATATTTCTAGAAAAAGGATCTCTTGTTTTTCATTGCCATTCCCATAAGACTGAATACTATGATTCGCATTTCGAACAGGCATGAATACAGCATCTATAGGATAACAATTTCCGTCTTGAAAGTTATTTGGCGTTTTTATATTATATCCTCGACTCCTCTCGATTTGTAATCCAATACACAAATCAATTGGTTCTGTTAGGCTAGCTATGTGCTGCGTCTTATCAACGATTTCCACAGAAGGTGGCAAGAGGATGTCTTGAGCAGTTACATCTCCCGGACCTTTGACAAAAATAAGCGCGTCACAAGTTCCATAAAGATTACTTCTCAATACAATTTCTTTCAAATTCATTAAAATTTCATGTACCGATTCTTGAATACCCACTATGGTAGAATATTCATGTGGGATTTTCTCAGATTTTGCGCGTGTAATACACGTTCCTTCTATTTCTCCAAGCAAAACTCTTCGCATCGCAATGCCTATTGTGTCGGCTTGACCTTTCATAAGTGGAGACAAAATAAAGCGTCCATAATAAAGACGCTTACTGTCTGCTCTTGATTCAACACACTTCCACTGTAGTGTCCGAGTAGATACTTTTACTTTCTCTCGAACCATAGTAATATTATTTGTCAGATCGTTGAGTCATTTATTTCTCTTGAAATCCCTTCTATTTCTACACCCGTCTTTTTTTAGGGGGTCTGCAACCATTATGTGGCATAGGGGTTACATCCCGTACGAAATTTAAAAGGATACCGCTTCTACGAATAGCTCGTAATGCTGCATCTCTTCCGAGACCAGGACCCTTTATCATGACTTCTGCTCGTTGCATACCTTGATCCGCTACTGCTCGAATAGCACTTCCTGCTGCGGTTTGAGCAGCAAAGGGCGTACCTCTTCTTGTACCCCTGAATCCACAAGTACCGGCCGAGGACCAAGAAATTACCCGACCCCGTACATCCGTAACAGTCACAATGGTGTTGTTGAAACTTGCTTGAACATGAATAACGCCCTTTGGTATTCGACGTCCACTTTTGCGCGAACCAATCCGTCCAGTCCTACGTGAACCACTTCTTGGTGTAGATTTTGCCATATTTGATCATTTCATAAATATAAGTTAGAGATATATGGATATATCCATTTCATGTCAAAACCGATCTTTTATTTTGATTTGTTCATCGGTTCCTTTCTAGAGTCCCTTTTCGAAAGATTATCCTTGTCTTTGTTTATGTCTCGGGTTGGAACAAATTACTATAATCCGTCCCCTCCTGCGGATCAGTCGACATTTTTCACAAATTTTACGAACGGAAGCCCTTATTTTCATAATTGTTATGCCTTAAATGAATTTCGAATCTACTTATTGGAAGAAAATAAGTTTCTTGAAATTTTTGAACCGTGAATTGTATCCCCATGAAAGGAATGTTGAAAAATCACCTATTCACTCAAATCCTTTTGTGTAGCCTATAAATTATACGCCCTCCCTTTGAATCATAATGACTTCCTTCAATTTTAACTATATCCACCGGTAGTATATGTATAAAAACGGGTTGGATCCTTCCTGAAACATAACCTAGAATCTTACTTAGTTGTCTAAACCATCTAACAGATAGCAGAACCCGGAACATACCATTGGTAAGTTCTTCAGTAATTAAACCTCGAGGAATCCCCTTTTTTTTTTCACAACACAAAAGGAAGCTCCAAATACAATTCGGATAGAAGAAGAATTACCATATATAACACAAAATCTCTCCGCCGATTCTTTCTAGTCGAGCCGCTCGGTCTGTCATTATACCCCGAGATGTAGAGAGAATCACAATCCCCATCCCATCTAAAATTCTAGGAATTCGTTGATAGTTAAAATAGATTCGTAGACCGGGTCGACTGATTCGTTTTAAATTTAAAATGGGTCTATACGGTCCTTTCCTATTCCTTCTATGGCGTAGGGTTAAAACCAAAAACTCTTTTTGGTTTTCCAAGAGTTTCCTTACGTTTTCTATAAAACCCTCTCGCAAAAGTATTTTAACAATGTTTTCAGTGATGTTAGTAGATGCTATTCGAACTGTTCCCTTTCGATTCATGTCAGCATTTCGTATAGAAGTTATTATGTCAGCAATAGTGTCTTTGCCCATGAGAAACTCAAAATTTTGTTGCTTCCGAATTTTGATATAATCAACATGTTCTTTTTTTTATGAAAGGTATTAAAAGTATATGCGTGAGACATACTCTACTAAATTTTTATTTATCTTTATCTATTGTATTTTAATACTATGACTATATCCTATGGCTATATCGCGGTCTCATCTTATAATACTTCAGGTGCTAATGAAACTATTTTAGTAAAATTCAACTGTCTCAATTCTCGGGCGATCGCACCAAAAACTCGAGTTCCCTTTGGATTTCCTTCTTGATCAATGACAACTGCAGCATTGTCATCATAACGTATTATCATACCGTTATCACGTCTGAGTTCTTTACAAGTACGTACAATTACAGCTCTGATCACTTCTGATCTTTCTAGAGGCGTATTTGGTACTGCTTCCTTGATCACAGCAACAATAACGTCACCAATATGAGCATATCTACGATTACTGGCTCCTATGATTCGAATACACATCAATTCTCGGGCACCGCTATTGTCCGCTACATTCAAATGGGTTTGAGGTTGAATCATATCGTTTTTTGAATCTTTTTTTTTAAGGTTTAATTTAAAGCACTGAAAGGACGAAGTAAAAAAAAGAAACCCGCATTTTTTTGTACCCAAGATTTATTTCGACATTCCTATCCAGAAATAATGAATTGAGTTCTTATAGGCATTTTTGACGCCGCTATTGAAATAGCCTTTCGAGCGATATTTTCAGCGACTCCACTCATTTCATAAAGTATTCTACCCGGTTTAACGACGGCTACCCAATATTCGGGGGATCCTTTCCCGGACCCCATACGGGTTTCCGTGGGTCTTACTGTAACTGGTTTGTCTGGAAATATACGTACCCATATTTTTCCGCCACGCCGTACATTTCGTGTCATTGCTCGGCGCCCTGCTTCGATTTGTCTAGATGTGATCCAAGCGGGTTCAAGTGCTTGAAGAGCATATCTGCCGAAACAAATATGATTACCTCGATAAGATATTCCTTTCATTCTTCCTCTATGTTGTTTACGGAATCTTGTTCTTTTGGGGTTATAATTGATGGTTCTTTCTCAATTCCATCTCTACTACAGAACTGGACATGAGAGTTTCTTCTCATCCAGCTCCTCGCGAATGAAAGGACTAAAAAAGCTTTTATCAAGATATACAGGGATTTAATGAATAATATACTGAAGCATAGGATTCTTTGAAATTTCGAAATTTCATCTAATTAATCTATTCTAAATTTGTATATCGTGTTTAGATATAGAATTGAAACATGTATATTCTATTTAGAGATAATCTCAATGTCTTTTTTTTTTTACCATTCTAAAAATCTTTATTTTGTTTTGCCTTTTCCTATATCGGATCGATCAAAATTAATCAATCCAATAAAATAAAATTTTCGCGGGCGAATATTTACTCTTTCAATATCTATTTCAGTTGTAGGGTTAGTTCATGACCTCTCCGAATAAAAGAATAGTTTAGTTCCCGGGTTCGTTCCGCCATCCCACCCAATAAATCATTAAGATTCATTTCCAATAGAATCTTCTTTATTCACGGGTTCCGTCGTTCCCATTGCTTCTCGATTAATGGTTAGGTCTGAATTCTCCAACGGAGTCCGTAATGCAATTTTTTCTTAAGTCAACTTTCTCAGTTTTTATTGGCTCGAGGCTCTTTATTTTTTTGTTCTATGAGCGGATTCATCGAATTTTGGATGAATCATTATTATGCTGTATTACACTGTTGTTTATGAGATGACTCACAGACCTTACATATTGGAATCCTATATCATTGATATTTTCTTTCTCTCTTTCTCTCATCCTTCCATTTATCCGCATGCTTTTCTATTTTCCTGCACAACGTATAACTTTACAACCCATAATCAAATTGGGTTTTTGTGTTTCTGCAAAAAAACATTTCAGTTGCTACAACGATATGATCAATATATTATACCTTGACTGGTTCTTTGGATTCAGATAATGCGAAGCAATGAGTTGGTTATTAGTGCTATAGTTATTAGTTCATACTACAGGACGGTCCGTT